ATCTTATAAAATTTTTCTGGGTTTTGAATGGATGCCAATTTATTTTTTGGTAACCTAGTGTATTCATATCGTAATTGGAAGTTCCTAAAGGGAGTTACTTTATGTCTTACGTAGAACATATAACTATTACTCTATTCCAAACCGCGGAACATTCATTAGTCATTTCTAAGAGACATCCTAGTAGTTTTATTTATTTAGTCATTTGAAGGTCTTTTTAATATTAATAGCCGAAAAGAAAAATATATTTTATGTTTTATTTAGATATCGTTTATCCCTACGAAATACCAGATAAAAGAGAACGATTTTAAAAGGGATATAATGAAATTTTGTGAGTGGTTCTTCCTAGAGTAAAGGTAAAGGATCTTTTTATTTGACTGATAGATAGAATAAACAATTAATTATAACAAATATAAAAAATTAGGAACTTAAACTAAATAATATTTAATAATATATAGTAATTAAATATTAATTAAAGTAATAAATAAATAATTAAAGTAATTAATAAATTAGAATAAACTAAAAAAGGTGTTCTTATTCGAAACGCCTTGTAATCTTCAACCAATTCTGCGCTTCAATATAATTACCCGGAGTAAGCGCTAGAGCTTGTTTCCAATATTCTGCAGCTTGATCGAACCAAGCCTCCGAAATTTCAGAATCTCCTTGTCGAATGGCCTGTTCTCCCCGGTCGGAATAGGAGGATAAATTCCTTCCCTTAGAACCGTACTTGAGAGTTTCCGACCTCATACGGCTCAGCGATCAAGTTCTTTTGGTGTCCTTTTTTTTAATATACCATATCTAATTGAATGAGATTTCTCATGGATCTATCCCATTTTTTCTCTCGCGTTAACCAAAAGAAAAAGAGGTTATAAGTTTAAACCTTGAATTTTGCTTAATAATTTAATCAGTTTTATCTTTTTTCCTACCTTCATAAAGCAGAGGCTTTTCCACTATCAACTATCATTAACATTAAAGTTTTCTAATAAAGGTAACTATCTCGGTTTAATTTTAATATATAAATTATTATATTTATTTATAGAATCCTTGAAAAGGATTTTCCTTTACTTTATAAGAAGGAAAAGGCTTACTGTCTTTGGGATCTGATCCTACACCGCTGCTTAATACCTTAGGGGATCAACTCTATTACATAAGTTGATTCTTAACTTTTATTTCATATCATGACATAAATAAGCAGTTCTTATTGTATCGACATAAAACCTCACGAATTGATCTTTACGGTGCTTCCTCTATCAATTAGATCCTTTATCCATCGAATAGTATTGAGGACTACCTATTTTTTCATATTCATAACTTCAAATTTTATGAAGTTTATTTCTTTGCTACAGCTGATAAAAATCGTTGTTTTAGACGATACATATGTAGAAAGCCCATTTTTGTTCTAGTATTTATTAAGAAATTTGCTCTTTTTTTCCTTTTTTATTTCTATATTGGAGATAGTCGCACGTAATGACAGATCACGGCCATATTATTAAAGGCTTGTGGTAAGAATGGGTTTCGCTCTAGTGCACGAAAATAATATTCCAAAGCTTTCGTATGTTCTCCGTTTCTTGTGTGGATAAGGCCTATGTTGTAGAGTATATAACTTCGATCATAGGGATCAATTTCTAGTCGCATAGCTTCATAATAATTCTGTAAAGCTTCTGCATAATTTCCTTCGGATTGAGCCGACATCCGTTACGGTCATGATGCGATTCAAAAAATCTCCGTTTCAGAACCGTACATGAGATTTTCATCTCATACGGCTCCTCCTTTATGTACATAATGAGACTGATACATGGAATAAAAAAAAAAAAAAAAGATTAAAATATTCTCATTATAAACTGAGTGGGGCTGGTGTTTTTACAAGAAATTTCTAACCAACCCTTTTGTAAAAGATCTTTCCTTAACATCAAGTATGTCGGTACTAGATAAAAAACGGGTGACTCCAACAATTTCTTTGTCTTAAACGCCTCTTAATTTTCAGGAATTAGTCACTTCAACAGTCTTCGATGGTTATACGGGTATCCAAAGCACGAACGAGATGGATGTTTGTTGTCCCAACCATTCTTGTTAGTCCTGATCCTGATACGGAAAAGGGATACTTTATAACAAAGTTTTCGTATTGTTGATTCCGAGGAGTAGTGCCTCTTCCTATATGCCTCCTATTGGTACTAGTGAAGTAGTAACACAACCATAAGTGTGTAGTGTAACCTTTCGCTCAATACTCTATAATCGACAATTGAAACATTTGAGGTTGCATTAATCGGGGATACACGACAGAAGGGTTTGTTTTATTTACAAACTTCACCTTCAACAAGCGTAGATTTTTTTCAATAATTTTTTTCTTTATATCTCGAATAATAATGCGCCTTTCTCCTAAGAATACTAAGAGCGGTAAAAAAATATAAATCAAATAAATAATTAAATAAAAAAATCAAATCGCACCATCTCTGTAATAAGCGAATGCCTCTCTCTCGCCCGACGTTGTCGGAATTATTCGTAATAAGATATTGGCTACAATTGAAAAGGTCTTATCAATAAAATTTCCATTTATTCGAGATCTAGACATAGGCAGAGATTCATTCTATAATTTCTTTTAAAATTTTTAAAATAATAACCTTCGTGAGAAAAAAATCCCACAACCAACTGAATTTTACAGTACGAAATAACATAAAAACAGACTCACTAAAATAAAATTAAACACTTCTCCTCAAATTGTTTCTTTTTTACTTTACAGGAATAGATAAAAACTAATAAATATTTTAAGTCGATTAGATTACATCCAAATGTAAATCTAGTAGTATTAAGAATATAGGAAAATATTACGATTTCAAGAATCAACGAATTTATCCTTATCTGTAGGATAATTCGATACGTTTTGATTAAATCAAAATTTTGATCCAAAGAGGAATAAAGAATAAAATAATCGCTCTATGATGGATGAAAATAAAATAATAGTCTTAAACTAAATAGAATCATGATCTAAGGGTAGCCATTAAAGATAGTCTAAAAAAACAGAGCAATCGGTGAGAGTTGTTCCAATTAAGTGATTTAATCCGGGGTATAAAGATTCGAACAAAATAGGGGGTACCATCTTTGTAAACATGAATAGATACCTTTATTTATTTATTTTAAAGGTTTGTCCCAGAAAATTATCTTTATCCCCCAGCCTCGAGTAAGGGTGTGTCAAAGTTTTTCTATTTTTATAGTTAAAATAAAATAGTGTGTACGTACTTATCCAAAAACCTAATATGAATTATTAGTCACTAGGTTTATGAAACTTTATCATTATGTAGGAGAGATGGCCGAGTGGTTCAAGGCGTAGCATTGGAGCTGCTATGTAGGCTTTTGTTTACCGAGGGTTCGAATCCCTCTCTTTCCGTACCTTTGCGCCTAATTTGTTATTGACCGCAATATATAATATATTATCAATATAATATATCATAACAATAACCAATAACAATGGACACCATTATCCCAACAGTTAGGACTTTCGTTGATATGTTTTTGCTATTCCTAAATCCCATTCTGTGGTATGTAAAATACTAGTGGACAAGGAATGAAGATCTCCCTATCAACCTATGATACACGAATGTGGTGAAAAATACCCAGATAAACTCCCTTACCTCGAGTCTCTTTATATGGTTGAAAGGGAGGTCAAAGTTGTCAGAATCCTTCTTTTTTTAGTTAGGTTTAAGTCTGACGAGAATAATATTCTACAACCAGCAATTCATTTATTTTCAAACCGACCCATTTACTATCTAGTATTTGATTCACTGATCCTTTATATTGGAATGGGTGAAGACTCAAATGTTTTGGCAATTCCTCACGAGAGGATGAATCAAGATAATTTTGAACCAAAGACTTAGATTTTTGTTCATCTTTCACTGTAATAATATCTCGGGGTTTGCAACGATAACTTGGTATATCTACTATACCACCATTAACTAAAATATGTCTATGGTTAACCAATTGGCGGGCTTGAGGCATAGTCGAAGCCATACCTAATCGAAAAAGGATGTTATCCAACCGCATTTCAAGTAATTGTAGTAAAACTTGACCTGTTGACCCTTTTGCTTTTCCGGCAATATGAACGTATTTAAGTAATTGTTGTTCTGTAAGACCATAATGAAAGCGCAATTTTTGTTTTTCTTCTAACCGAATACGATATTGAGATTTTTTACCGGGGCGTAATTGGTTTCTAAGATCATTTCCGGCTCTAGGCTTTTTAGTAGTTAGTCCCGGTAAAGCCCCCAGACGACGTATTTTTTTGAAACGAGGCCCTCTGTAACGCGACATAAAGACTCCTTATAAAGTTGCATAAACCTAAATGAAATTAAACTAAACTAAATGATAAATACAAAAATAAAAAATAGAATATAAATTGAAAATTAAATAAAATTAAATGTAAATAATAAATTAATCCAAATTTATTGAAGGATTGTATTGTACTACAAAGAAAGAAGAATTCGAAAGAATAATTAGATGAATTGTAGCAATATCCTGGCCTTAATATATTATATATAATATATTATATATAATTTTATATTATAAATCGTATAAATTTAGTATAAATTTAAAATCTTAAATATTATAATAAATAATATAAGAAAATTATAAGAATATAAAAAAGAGTTAAGGGTTCTTTTCTTAATTGGTCTACATAGATCAAACCCCTCCAATTTTTTTTTTATAATTGTAAGTTCTTATGAGATAAGATAATAGAGGGGTCCCCTCTAGAAAAGAGGGAAGAAGCCTTTTAAATTTCTTTGATTTCACATTATCAACTCTGGAAAAAATAAAAATCAAACATATGGAGAAAAGCCAGCTATCGGAGTCGAACCGATGACCATCGCATTACAAATGCGATGCTCTAACCTCTGAGCTAAGCGGGCTCGCATAATATAAATTAAATTCTACACACATAGGAATTTAGTAAACTACTGAAATCTTAGCTATTAACTGTTCCTTCTTAACTCGTCACAATTAAAATGAATATATTATATATATATAATTTTATATAAATATTGGATATTTGAATATTCTAGAACACATAAATTGCTATATTTAATATAACAATATATAAATATAATTGCGATCTATTTATAATACCAAATATATGATTATCAATAATCAATATCTTTATTAGCTTAATTAAATAGTAAGATTTTTTTTTAATTAAAAATTATTTTTTTTTTTTACTATTCTATCTTTACTAATCTAAATTCTAGTACTTTTAGTAAAAAAATTTTTTATTACTATTAAAATAAACTATTAATTTGATTACATTTTTATTACATAATTGACATAAACTAATTTATATTTAATAATATAAATTAATTATCAATTAAATTACTATAACCTTAGTTTATAATTTAATTAAGGAATTATTAGTTATAGCCATTAGATCCGTTATGACTATTAAATTATTTAATTAAATATTTATTAAATTTCCTTTTAGTTATTTTTTTTTTAGTTCGAGAGCTAAGACGAAAACAAAAGAATCGACTGTTCAAGTATTCAAAATTGAAACGATATAAATAGGTAAAAATAAAATATATACTTAATATATGTATTAAGTATAATTATAATATAGGCGTTAGAATACTATATATATTAGTAGTAATAAGTAGACTATATATGTGATATGTATCGATCAATATTGTATATTGAATTAATGAATTCAATAGGACCATCATAATATAAACGAAATAAAAAATAAAAACGTTATCATTATCATAATGAGATCCTAATCACAAAGAAAAGGGGGATATGGCGAAATTGGTAGACGCTACGGACTTAATTGAATTGAGCCTTGGTATGGAAACCTACCGAGTGATAACTTTCAAATTCAGAGAAACCCGGGAATTAAAAATGGGCAATCCTGAGCCAAATCCGTGTTTATGAAAACAAAGAAGGGTTCGGAAAGTGGTAAAAAAAAATAAAGGATAGGTGCAGAGACTCAATGGAAGTTGTTCTAACAAATGGAGTTGGCTACTTTGCGTTAGTAGTTAGTAAAGGAATCCTTCCATTGAAACTCCAGAAAGGATGAAGAATAAATGTATATAGGTACGGAAATACTATCTCCAAATAATTAATTACAACCCGAATTCGTATTTCTTTTAATTTTCATGAAAATTAAAAGAATTCTTGTGAATAAATTCTAAGTTGAAAAAAGATATCAAATCACTTCTTCCATCAAAATCTGATAGATTTTTTGAAGAAGTGATTAATCGTACGAGAATAAAGATAGAGTCCCATTCTACATGTCAATATCGACAACAATGAAATTTATAGTAAGAGGAAAATCCGTCGACTTTAAAAATCGTGAGGGTTCAAGTCCCTCTATCCCCAAAAAGGCCCATTTGATTCCCTAATTATTTATCCTATCTTCTCAGTTAATTAGCAGTTCAAAATTCGTCATGTTTCTCGGTCATTCTGAACGGAAATTTTTTCTTATCAAAAGATTTGTGATATATATGAAAAACGTACAAATGAACATGTTTGAGAAAGGAATCCTAATATTAAATATGAATAATTAATAATTCATTTAATTATTCATATTTTACTGAAGTAATCCCCCTTTCGTTTTTCTTTTTAATTGACATAGACCCAAGTCTTCTATTAAAATAAAATGAGGATGGTACGTCATCAATGGTCGGGATAGCTCAGCTGGTAGAGCAGAGGACTGAAAATCCTCGTGTCACCAGTTCAAATCTGGTTCCTGGCACATGAGGAATTTTTCTGAGTATCTATTCTACAAATTAATTGATATGGGTCGACATACATATTCATTGAATAATACATATTCATTGAATAGTATAAATCATGATGCAAATTTATCTATCTAAGTATCTGGAGATGTACCTATTCTATCTTTAGAATAGTTAAAGATGAGTAATAGAGTACATGTATATAAAGTATGTAAAATACGATGTTAATACTTCATATATAGTTGTTGAAGGGCGCGAATAGCCAAGATTCATCTCATATACAATATACAGTACAAATCAAATATGATCTACTTTGATTTATTTTTATTTTATTTTCAGATTCTATTTCTTCATTTCCTTTTTCGATATCATAAACTCTTTGGGTTTTATCCTATTGACTGGGCTCATCCCTAAAAAGTATCTTCAAAATCGGAAAAAATTAATAAATCTCTATAATTTTATTGTTTGGAGTTATTGTTATTGAAGAAGTGAAGATTTGTTTCTGATTATTCAATGAGCATCTTGTATTTCATAAAAATTAGGAGCAATATAATCCTTACGTAAAGGCCATCCTATCCAACTTTCGGGCATTAAGATACGTTTTAGGCGCGGATGATTATCATAAGAGATTCCCAACATATCATAAGATTCTCTTTCTTGAAAATCCGCACTTTTCCAAATCCAGAAAACAGAAGGAATTCTAGGATTCCTTCTTGTGACAAATACTTTTATACATACTTCTTCCGGTTGACCTATACCACATTCTATTCTCGTAAGATGATATACACTG